TATAATCTACTTAAAGTACTAGCAAAAATAATCGTGATATTAAGGAATTGTAATAAAAAAGGAAAGCAATTTCAAAGCTCTTTTTTCTAAAATTTTCCTTAACTCCCTTGGTCTCAATTTAGGACGTGTGATTAAAAAAAAAAAAAAAGGATTAAAATTTTTTTTAGGGTGTTTTTTAGAACGATTCTCACTTTTAGTCAATTTCTTTCAATTCAACGATTCACCAAAATCCAATTTTAATAAATAAAAAATTGTATGAATTTAGTTCAATCAAATACTGATATTTATTGCTACGCAATGAAACAATTCGTACATTTAGACTCCGTGGGGTAATAATAAATAAGAGGAACAGAAGAATTTACAAAAAAAACGCGATTCATAAAAAAAGGGGGTTGATTAAGAGAGGTAGGGGGTAGCTTTAGGTATATGGAATCAAATGTCTATAATCCAATTCTTTTGAATTCTTTTGGATGTTTCAAAGAAAAATGATACAATAGTTGGTTTACGTTATGTAAGAAACACATGTATATGTGATATTTGATATTGACTAGGTATATATGGTGAGCTAAAGACCTATTTTATCTGCGCCACTACTGGTGTGAATTTAGAGATTCAATTAAAAGTTCTTACTTTTCTTTCATCTTTGACTGTGAATTGCATGAATAAAACGATGAAAAAAAAGGAACAAAGGATTCAAAGAATGGTTCACAAAAACGAAATGGAAGAAAAAAGTCGTATATATATATTATGATATATATTATGGATTTCAAAAAATTCCGTGGATAGGAACTAATAGCAAAGTAATTCTGATGTTTGAATAATATTATTATTTCAATTCAAGTTATTGGTTATTTTGTCTGGATGAATCTTAGCAATGACTTAATTTAAGTCCTAAGTCATTGGATGATTGTATCATTAACTATTTCTTTATTTTGGTGCGAGGAACTTATCATGAATCCACTGATTTCTGCTGCTTCCGTTATTGCTGCTGGGTTGGCTGTTGGGCTTGCTTCTATTGGACCTGGAGTTGGTCAAGGTACAGCTGCGGGTCAAGCTGTCGAAGGTATCGCGAGACAACCTGAGGCAGAAGGAAAAATACGAGGTACTTTATTGCTTAGTCTGGCTTTTATGGAAGCTTTAACAATTTATGGCTTGGTTGTAGCATTAGCGCTTTTATTTGCGAATCCTTTTGTTTAATCCTATAAATCTGAAAATTACGAAATTACAGATTTTTTTTCGTAGTTTATGAACTGGGACTCGCTCCTTGCTTTTTTGAATTCTATCAAGATATTACTCCTACAATTATTCATTGGGACAATAATCCTTGGGAAGGACTAATTTGAGGATGGGGAATTAGTACATCGACTCGCTTTCTTCCTTCCCCTTCTTTTTTTAGGTCAATTAGGTCAATGGAAACTTTTTTTTTAAGTGAAGGAGTGTTGCAAAAAAAGGAGGTTTTTTGAAATTGACATTAAACTTGGTCTCAAATTCTAGCTTAATTCTTAATTCTAATAAGTCTCATTATTATTGAAAATTTCCAATTTTTCATTTTTAAAAATACATTTGTAAATAGAATAGATTTTATATTCTGTTTACAAATATCCAAATAGGTAAATTCAATTTTATTTTTAATAAAACTAACTAAATCGAAAAAAAAAAAATAGGATAAATATAAATAATAAATAAATAGAAGAAGTAATACAATAAAAAAAAAAAAAGGACAGAGTTCTTTTTTTTAGTTTAGCTATAAGAGGAGATTATATGAAAAATCTAACCGATTCTTTCGTTTACTTGGGCCACTGGCCATCCGCCGGGAGTTTCGGGTTTAATACCGATATTTTAGCAACAAATCCAATAAATCTAAGTGTAGTCCTTGGTGTATTGATCTTTTTTGGAAAGGGGGTGTGTGTGAGTTGTTCATTTCAAGAATAGGCTGGATTCACCCAGTAGCACTATAACTAGGAAAGAGTGCATGATCCCACGAATTACTTCTGAATAAAATAAATTCAATAAAAAAATCATATTTTAGAACCATAGCATTTCGTGATTCTTTGGTAAATCTACTTGACTTTGATTCTCTATCAACCAAAAATCTGGGACCATTAACATGGTTAAAGCTAAACCGTTTGAAGTTCAGATGCAGCATGGTACTCTTTCTACTACTGTAGTATAATTAAAAAATTAATACAAAAAAAATATTTTCAAAATGAATAGTTAGACTTTTTTCGATATAAAACACTCATGTCGATAAAATGATTTAAGTCTTTTTTTATAATTATAATGCAGAATTGATAACCTACATATAAAGTAATAAGAATTCTTTGGATTTAAAGAAAAAAAAAAAAAAAGAAACAACTTTGCTGACAATTATATATTTTCATTGGTCAGAAGAATCCTCCTAATATTTTGGTCTTGGATTGGTGATCTTTTTCGATAGAAATATATATTGAATATGAATTGAATAGAGAAAAGCGGGAGAGGATAGGCTCATTATATGGAA